GCTAGCGTAGCTTAACTAAAGCATAACACTGAAGATGTTAAGACGGACCCTAGAAAGGCCCCGTAAGCACAAAGGCTTGGTCCTGACTTTACTGTCAGCTTTGGCTAAACTTACACATGCAAGTCTCCGCCCCCCTGTGAGAATGCCCACAGTTTTCTGCCCGAAAACAAGGAGCCGGTATCAGGCACAGCCCCGAGCCCATGACACCTTGCTTAGCCACACCCTCAAGGGAACTCAGCAGTGATAGACATTAAGCCATGAGTGAAAACTCGACTTAGTTAAAGCCAAGAGAGCCGGTAAAACTCGTGCCAGCCACCGCGGTTATACGAGAGGCTCAAGTTGATAGACATCGGCGTAAAGAGTGGTTAAGAAGTTTCTTAAACTAAAGCCGAACACCCTCAGAACTGTTATACGTACCCGAGGATAAGAAGCCCCACTACGAAAGTGGCTTTATATTTCTGACCCCACGAAAGCTGCGAAACAAACTGGGATTAGATACCCCACTATGCCCAGCCCTAAACTTTGATAGCCCCCTACACCCGCTATCCGCCCGGGTACTACGAGCACTAGCTTAAAACCCAAAGGACTTGGCGGTGCTTTAGATCCACCTAGAGGAGCCTGTTCTAGAACCGATAACCCCCGTTAAACCTCACCCTCTCTTGTTCTTCCGCCTATATACCGCCGTCGTCAGCTTACCCTGTGAAGGAACTACAGTAAGCAGAACTAGTACAACTCAAAACGCCAGGTCGAGGTGTAGCATATGAGAGGGGAAGAAATGGGCTACATTCCCTACCACAGGGAATACGAACAATGTAATGAAATATGCATTAGAAGGAGGATTTAGCAGTAAGCAGAAAATAGAGCGTTCCGCTGAAACCGGCCCTGAAGCGCGCACACACCGCCCGTCACTCTCCCCAAGCCAATCAACACCCCATAAATAATACATTTTACCGGTTAAGGGGAGGCAAGTCGTAACATGGTAAGTGTACCGGAAGGTGCACTTGGAAAAATCAGAGTGTAGCTAAGCCAGAAAAGCATCTCCCTTACACTGAGAAGTCACCCGTGCAAATCGGGTCACCCTGACGCCCAATAGCTAGCCCACCCATCAACCCCAAACACACCCTATCTATACCCCCAAACACACCACCTCCCAACAAACAAACCATTTTTCCACCTAAGTACGGGCGACGAAAAAGGACCTAGGAGCAACAGAGAAAGTACCGCAAGGGAAAGCTGAAAGAGAAGTGAAACAACCCAGTAAAGCACTAAAAAGCAGAGACCGCCCCTCGTACCTTTTGCATCATGATTTAGCCAGAAATCTCTTAAGCAAAAAGCATTATAGTTTAATACCCCGAAACTAAGCGAGCTACTCCAAGACAGTCTAATTTATAGGACCGCCCCGTCTCTGTGGCAAAAGAGTGGGAAGAACTTTGAGTAGAGGTGACAGACCTACCGAGCCTAGTTATAGCTGGTTGCCTGAGAACTGAATAGAAGTTCAGCCCTTTAAATTCTCCATTCCCATTGGCCCAAGGCCTCCATACCGAACAAAGAAATTAAAGGAGTTAGTCAAAGGGGGTACAGCCCCTTTGAAACAAGATACAACTTTCCAAGGAGGGTAAAGATCACAACAAACCTAAAGGTCTAGTGTCCTAGTGGGCCTAAAAGCAGCCACCTACTTAGAAAGCGTTAAAGCTCGAACATTACATACCAACCTTTTAATAAGGACAATACAATCTTACCCCCCTAAACCTACCAGGCCGTTCCATAAAAATTATGGAAGCGTTTATGCTAATATGAGTATAAGAGAAATCCCTTCTTTTCCCGCCAAGTGTACTTGGAACGAACCCCTCACCCGACCATTAACGGGCCCCAAAATTAAAGAGGGTTCTTAGACAAAAAATAAACAACTAGAAAACCACCTAGCCCCCTACCGTTAACCCTACACTGGTGTGCCAACTGGGAAAGATTAAAAGAAAAAGAAGGAACTCGGCAAACACAAGCCTCGCCTGTTTACCAAAAACATCGCCTCTTGTATCCCCAAGCATAAGAGGTCCCGCCTGCCCTGTGACTATAAGTTTAACGGCCGCGGTATTTTGACCGTGCAAAGGTAGCGCAATCACTTGTCTTTTAAATGAAGACCTGTATGAATGGCATAACGAGGGCTTAACTGTCTCCTTTTTCCAGTCAATGAAATTGATCTCCCCGTGCAGAAGCGGAGATACAAACATAAGACGAGAAGACCCTATGGAGCTTCAGACGCCAGAACAGACCATGTTAAGCACTCCTGAAATAAAGGATAAAACTGATTGGCCCCTGTTCTAATGTCTTTGGTTGGGGCGACCGCGGGGAAACAAAAAACCCCCATGTGGACCGGGAGCACACTACTCCTACAACCCAGAGTTACAACTCCAAGCAACAGAATTTCGTGACCAATAAGATCCGGCATCTAGCCGATCAACGGACCGAGTTACCCTAGGGATAACAGCGCAATCCTCTTTTAGAGCCCATATCGACAAGAGGGTTTACGACCTCGATGTTGGATCAGGACATCCTAATGGTGCAGCCGCTATTAAGAGGTTCGTTTGTTCAACGATTAAAGTCCTACGTGATCTGAGTTCAGACCGGAGTAATCCAGGTCAGTTTCTATCTATGCCACGATCTTTTCTAGTACGAAAGGACCGAAAAGGAGGGGCCCCTGTTCCCAACACGCCCCACCCTCACCTATTGAAACCAACTAAAATAGGTAAAAGGGCGTATCCCCTAGCCCAAGAAAATGGCTTGTTAAAGTGGCAGAGCCCGGACATTGCAAAAGACCTAAGCCCTTTCCACGGAGGTTCAAGTCCTCCCTTTAACTATGCTCTCAACACTAATTTCATCCATCCTCAACCCCCTAATCCTCATTGTATTTGTCCTACTAGCCGTCGCACTCCTCACACTTGTCGAACGAAAAGTCCTTGGCTACATGCAACTACGAAAAGGGCCAAACATTGTGGGCCCTTACGGCCTCCTCCAACCAATTGCAGACGGACTAAAACTCTTTTTAAAAGAGCCTGTTCGGCCCTCCACTTCCTCCCCCATTCTTTTCCTCTTCACCCCCATACTAGCCCTCACTCTGGCACTCACCCTTTGAACTCCTATGCCCCTTCCCTTTCCAATAGCAGACCTCAACCTTGGTATCCTTTTTATTCTTGCTCTCTCCAGCTTAGCGGTCTACTCTATTCTGGGTTCGGGGTGAGCCTCCAATTCAAAATACGCCTTAATTGGAGCCCTTCGAGCTGTCGCACAGACTATTTCCTACGAAGTCAGCCTAGGACTAATTCTTCTAAACGCAATCATCTTTACTGGAGGTTTTACCCTACAGACATTTAGCGTCGCTCAAGAAAGTATCTGATTAATTTTCCCCGCCTGACCTTTAGCCGCTATATGATACATTTCTACACTTGCAGAAACAAACCGAGCCCCCTTCGACCTTACAGAAGGTGAATCCGAACTCGTCTCCGGCTTTAACGTAGAATATGCAGGAGGTCCTTTTGCCCTTATCTTCCTCGCCGAATACGCCAACATTCTCCTAATAAATACACTCTCCGCAACACTATTTTTAGGTGCATCCATTCTACACACAACCCCAGAAATTACAACAACAAACCTCATGATTAAAGCAACCCTTCTCTCCGTTCTCTTCCTATGAGTTCGCGCTTCCTACCCACGATTTCGTTATGACCAACTCATGCACCTAATCTGAAAAAACTTCCTCCCATTAACCCTTGCCCTAGTAATTTGGCACCTCTCCCTTCCAATCGCACTAACAGGCCTGCCCCCACAACTATAGCCTGGAGTTGTGCCTGAAACAAAGGGCCACTTTGATAGAGTGAACCATGAGGGTTAAAGTCCCTCCAACTCCTTAGTAAAGAAGGGGCTCGAACCTCTACCTGAAGAGATCAAAACTCTTAGTGCTTGCACTACACCACTTCCTAGTAAAGTCAGCTAAATAAGCTTTTGGGCCCATACCCCAAACATGTTGGTTAAACTCCTTCCTTTGCTAATGAATCCTTACATCTTAGCCATTCTCCTCTTTGGCCTAGGCCTTGGCACCACAATTACATTTGCTAGTTCCCACTGACTTCTCGCCTGGATAGGCCTTGAAATAAATACGCTAGCTATCATCCCCCTAATAGCTCAACACCACCACCCCCGAGCTGTCGAAGCTACAACCAAATATTTTTTAATCCAAGCTGCCGCAGCAGCTACCCTTCTATTTGCAAGCATTACTAACGCCTGACTAACGGGCCAATGAGAAATTCAACAAATCACACACCCCCTCCCAACCACCATAATTACCCTTGCCCTCGCCCTCAAAATCGGTTTGGCCCCTCTTCATGCTTGACTTCCCGAAGTTCTGCAAGGGACTGGGACCTTACTACAGGCCCTAATTCTTTCAACCTGACAAAAACTGGCCCCTTCGCCCTTAAATTCTTCAAATCCAGCCTTCAAAACTCAAACACCCTTCATTATTTTAGGCCTCGGCATCCACCGCTTATTGGAGGCTGAGGTGGATAAACGCAAACACAACTCCGTAAAATTCGTTGCATACTCATCAATCGCCCACATAGGGTGAATAATTCTTATTTTACAATTTTCCCCCTCCATCACACTCCTTACCCTTATAACTTACCTCATCATAACATCCTCAACATTCCTCGTGTTTAAACTCAACAAATCCACAAATATTAATACTCTCGCCACATCCTGAGCAAAAGCCCCCGCCCTCACAGCTCTTACCCCCCTCATTCTCCTTTCACTAGGAGGCCTCCCCCCACTCACAGGCTTCATACCAAAATGACTAATTCTTCAAGAATTAACCAAACAAGGCCTTGCTCCTACCGCAACCCTGGCAGCCCTTTCAGCCCTCCTTAGCCTATATTTTTATCTACGCCTCTCCTACGCAATAACCCTCACCATTTCCCCTAACAACCTCCTAGGCACGACCCCCTGACGTTTACCTTCCACCCAACTAACTTTCCCCCTCGCCACCTCAACTACATTGACAATTTGCCTCCTACCACTCACCCCCGCCATCTCAGCCTTATTAACCCCCTAAGGGGCTTAGGATAGTACCCAGACCAAGGGCCTTCAAAGCCCTAAGCGGGAGTGAAAATCTCCCAGCCCCTGTTAAGACTTGCGGGATACTAACCCACATCTTCTGCATGCAAAACAGACACTTTAATTAAGCTAAAGCCTTACTAGACAGGAAGGCCTCGATCCTACAAACTCTTAGTTAACAGTAAGCGCTTAAACCAACAAGCATCTGTCTAGCCTTTCCCCCCCGCCTAAAAAAGGGCGGGGAAAGCCCCGGCAGGGGTTAGCCTGCTACTTCAGATTTGCAATCTAACATGTACAACACCTCGGGGCTTGATAAGAAGAGGACTTAAACCTCTGTATATGGGGCTACAATCCACCGCTTGACGCTCAGCCATCTTACCTGTGGCAATCACACGTTGATTCTTCTCAACTAATCACAAAGACATCGGCACCCTCTATCTAGTATTTGGTGCTTGAGCCGGAATAGTAGGAACTGCACTAAGTCTCCTTATTCGGGCAGAACTAAGCCAGCCCGGCTCTCTCCTCGGAGACGACCAGATTTATAATGTAATTGTTACAGCACATGCTTTCGTAATAATTTTCTTTATAGTAATACCAATTATAATTGGAGGTTTTGGAAACTGACTGGTGCCACTTATGATTGGGGCACCAGACATGGCCTTCCCTCGAATAAATAACATGAGTTTTTGACTCCTTCCCCCCTCATTTCTCCTTCTCCTCGCCTCCTCCGGAGTCGAAGCAGGAGCCGGTACAGGATGAACTGTTTATCCTCCCCTCGCAGGCAATCTCGCCCACGCTGGGCCTTCTGTTGACTTAACCATCTTCTCCCTCCACTTAGCCGGGGTGTCATCTATTTTAGGTGCAATTAATTTTATCACAACCATCATTAACATAAAACCCCCTGCCATCTCTCAATATCAAACACCCCTCTTTGTGTGATCCGTTCTAATTACCGCAGTATTACTCCTACTATCCCTGCCCGTTCTTGCCGCCGGTATCACAATACTTCTAACAGACCGAAACCTAAACACAACCTTCTTTGACCCTGCCGGAGGAGGAGACCCCATCCTTTACCAACACTTATTCTGATTCTTTGGGCACCCTGAAGTTTACATTCTTATCCTCCCCGGCTTTGGAATAATTTCCCACATTGTTGCCTACTATGCAGGCAAAAAAGAACCTTTCGGATACATGGGAATGGTCTGAGCCATGATGGCTATCGGCCTCCTAGGGTTTATTGTTTGAGCCCATCACATATTCACCGTAGGAATGGACGTAGACACACGAGCTTACTTTACTTCCGCCACAATAATTATTGCCATCCCAACTGGAGTAAAAGTCTTCAGCTGACTGGCCACTCTGCACGGCGGTGCCATTAAATGAGAAACCCCTCTCCTGTGGGCGCTAGGCTTCATTTTCCTCTTTACAGTTGGAGGATTGACCGGAATCGTTCTAGCTAATTCTTCTCTAGACATTATGCTTCACGACACATATTATGTCGTCGCCCACTTCCACTATGTCCTCTCAATAGGAGCCGTTTTCGCCATTGTTGCCGGCTTCGTCCACTGATTCCCCCTATTCTCAGGGTACACGCTTCACGACACTTGAACAAAAATCCACTTTGGGGTTATATTTGTAGGGGTTAACCTTACTTTCTTCCCACAACACTTCCTAGGACTGGCAGGAATGCCTCGACGATACTTCCGACTACCCCGACGCCTACACCCTTTGAAACACAATCTCTTCTATTGGCTCAATAATTTCAATAGTCAGCGAGGAATTATGTGTTTTATTTATTATATTGAGAAGCATTTGCCGCTAAACGAGAAAGTCCTATCAGTGGAACTTACAGCAACAAACGTAGAATGACTTCACGGTTGCCCTCCCCCTTACCACACCTTTGAAGAGCCTGCCTTCGTCCAAGTTCAACAAGCCTGATTAGACTACGGAAAATCTGCTACCACCCCCTCAAAATCCCACTAACGAGAAAGGGAGGAATTGAACCCCCATAAACTAGTTTCAAGCCAGCCACATAACCACTCTGTCACTTTCTTCATAAGACACTAGTAAAATTGACCATTACATTGCCTTGTCAAGGCAAAATTGCGGGTTTGAGCCCCGCGTGTCTTACAACAATGGCACATCCCTCTCAACTAGGATTCCAAGATGCAGCTTCACCTGTAATAGAAGAACTTCTTCACTTCCACGACCACGCCCTAATAATCGTCTTCCTAATCAGCACCCTCGTGCTTTACATTATTGTGGCTATAGTAACAACCAAACTTACTAACAAATTTATCCTAGACTCCCAAGAAATCGAAATCATTTGAACCTTGCTCCCAGCTATTATTCTAATTCTCATTGCCCTTCCCTCCTTACGCATTCTTTATCTCATGGACGAAATTAATGACCCCCACCTCACTATTAAAGCCATGGGCCATCAGTGATACTGAAGCTACGAGTACACTGACTATGAAGACCTCGGCTTCGACTCTTATATAATTCCTACACAAGACTTGGCCCCAGGTCAATTCCGCCTCCTAGAAACAGACCATCGAATAGTGGTCCCAGTTGAGTCCCCCATTCGCATCCTAATCTCAGCTGAAGACGTACTTCACTCCTGAGCCGTCCCAAGTTTAGGGGTAAAAATGGACGCCGTCCCAGGACGTCTAAACCAAACAGCATTCATTGCATCCCGCCCTGGAGTCTTCTATGGACAATGCTCTGAAATTTGCGGCGCAAACCATAGCTTTATGCCTATCGTGGTAGAAGCAGTCCCACTAGAACACTTTGAAAACTGATCATCCTTAATACTTGAAGACGCTTCGCTAAGAAGCTAAATAGGGAATAGCGTTAGCCTTTTAAGCTAAAGATTGGTGGCCCCCGCCCACCCCTAGCGAGATGCCACAACTTAACCCCGCGCCTTGATTTGCCATCCTAGTCTTCTCTTGATTAGTTTTCCTAACAGTCATTCCCCCAAAAGTTCTAGCACACACTTTCCCAAATGACCCTACTCTCCAAAGCACAGAAAAACCCAAAACAGAGCCCTGAACCTGACCATGACACTAAGCTTTTTCGACCAATTTATGAGCCCCACATACTTGGGAATCCCCTTAATTGCCCTTGCTCTTAGCCTACCTTGAATTCTCTACCCAAAACCTACCACACGTTGGTTAAACAATCGTCTCATCACACTCCAAGGATGGTTTATCAACCGTTTTACTCAACAAATTTTTCAACCCTTAAGCTTAGGAGGCCATAAATGAGCTGTTCTTCTCGCCTCCCTCATACTTTTTCTTATTACCTTAAACATACTTGGCCTTCTGCCCTACACCTTCACCCCTACAACACAACTTTCTCTCAACATAGCCTTGCGCTGTACCCCTCTGCTTGCAACAGTCATTATTGGTATACGAAATCAGCCCACACATGCACTAGGCCACCTTCTGCCAGAAGGTACCCCAACCCCCCTAATTCCTATCCTGATTATTATCGAAACAATTAGCCTATTTATCCGACCCTCGCACTTGGAGTTCGACTACCGCAAATCTTACAGCTGGTCATCTTCTTATTCACTCATCGCACCGCGTTTCGTCTTCTTCCCTTATACCTACAGTGGCAATCCTAACTGGAGTCTACTTTTTCTACTGACTCTTCTAGAAGTTGCAGTAGCCATAATTCAGGCCGAGGTCTTTGTTCTTCTTTTAAGCCTTTACCTTCAAGAAAACGTTTAATGGCCCAGCGAGCACATGCATATCACATAGTTGACCCCAGCCCATGACCTCTAACAGGCGCCGTAGCCGCCCTCCTAATAACCTCTGGTTTAGCAATCTGAATGCACTTCCACAATACAACCTTAATAACCCTAGGCCTAATTCTCCTTCTCCTAACAATATACCAATGATGACGAGATATCATCCGAGAAGGAACATTTCAAGGACACCACACCCCTCCTGTCCAAAAAGGCCTTCGATACGGAATAATCCTCTTTATTACCTCGGAAGTTTTCTTTTTTCTAGGCTTCTTCTGAGCCTTTTACCACTCTAGCCTCGCCCCCACCCCTGAACTAGGAGGCTGCTGACCCCCTACAGGAATCACCCCACTTGATCCCTTCGAAGTACCACTACTCAACACAGCCGTCCTACTAGCTTCTGGAGTTACAGTTACTTGAGCGCACCACAGCATTATAGAAGGACATCGAAAAGAAGCTATTCAATCCCTTGCCCTAACCATTCTTTTAGGCTTCTACTTCACCTTCCTCCAAGCCATAGAATACTACGAAGCCCCCTTTACAATCGCAGATGGGGTCTATGGCTCCACCTTCTTCGTAGCAACTGGTTTCCATGGACTTCACGTAATTATTGGCTCTACCTTCCTGGCCGTCTGCCTTCTACGGCAAGTCCAATATCACTTTACATCAGAACATCACTTTGGGTTCGAAGCAGCCGCCTGATACTGACACTTTGTAGACGTTGTCTGACTATTCCTCTACATCTCAATTTACTGATGAGGCTCATATCTTTCTAGTATTAAAACTAGTACATGTGACTTCCAATCACTTAGTCTTGGTTAAAGCCCAAGGAAAGATAATGAATTTAATCACAACAATACTTATTATTTCCATCGCCCTCTCCACTATTCTAGCCATTATCTCTTTTTGACTCCCCCAAATAACCCCTGATCATGAAAAGCTCTCCCCATACGAATGTGGTTTCGACCCCTTAGGATCCGCCCGTCTGCCCTTCTCCCTTCGCTTCTTCCTCGTTGCAATCCTCTTCCTCCTATTTGACCTGGAAATCGCACTACTTCTTCCTCTCCCCTGGGGAGATCAACTCTCTTCCCCTCTTATAACATTTATCTGGGCCTTCACTGTTCTTATCTTACTAACCCTCGGGCTGATCTATGAATGAACCCAAGGCGGCCTAGAATGGGCCGAATAGGCCGTTAGTTTAAGAAAAACCCTTGATTTCGGCTCAAGAACTTGTGGTTAAAGTCCACAACCGTCTAATGACCCCCACACATTTCGCCTTTTCCTCAACCTTCCTTCTGGGCCTAGCGGGCCTAGCATTTCACCGAACCCACCTTCTTTCCGCCCTCCTATGTTTGGAAGGTATAATACTCTCACTCTTTATTGCCCTTTCCCTCTGAACTCTCCAACTTAACTCCGTCAGTTTTTCAGCCTCCCCCATGCTTCTTCTGGCTTTTTCAGCCTGTGAAGCAAGTGCTGGCCTCGCACTACTCGTCGCTACTGCTCGAACCCACGGAACAGACCGACTCCAAAGCCTAAATCTCCTACAATGCTAAAAATTCTCCTCCCTACTATTATGCTTGTCCCCACTATTTGAATTACCCCCGCCAAACATCTTTGATCCACCGCCCTTTCATATAGTTTAATCATTTCCTTAATCAGCTTAACCTGACTAAAATCATCCACAGAATCAGGCTGATCCTTCCTTAACCCTTACATGGCAACTGACCCTCTTTCCACCCCCCTCCTTGCACTAACCTGCTGACTCCTCCCCCTAATAATTCTTGCAAGCCAAAACCACACAGCATCCGAACCCATCTCTCGCCAACGAACCTACATCACTCTCCTTACATCCCTACAAATTTTCCTCATTATAGCTTTCAGCGCAACCGAGGTAATTATGTTTTACATTATATTTGAAGCCACCCTCATTCCAACCCTAGTAATCATTACCCGCTGAGGTAATCAAACAGAACGACTAAACGCAGGGACTTATTTTCTATTTTATACATTAGCAGGCTCACTCCCCCTCCTTGTTGCCCTCCTACTACTTCAAAATAGCACTGGGACCTTATCCCTTCTAACACTACAGTATACTCCTTCAATACAACTCTCCTCTTTCGCCGACAAACTATGATGAGCCGGCTGCTTACTCGCCTTCCTAGTAAAAATGCCCCACTACGGAGCCCACCTCTGACTTCCCAAAGCACACGTTGAAGCCCCAATCGCAGGTTCTATAGTACTAGCCGCAGTGTTACTAAAACTGGGAGGCTATGGAATAATACGGATAATAATTATGCTAGAGCCCCTCACCAAAGAACTCAGTTATCCCTTCATTATCTTCGCCCTCTGAGGTGTAATTATAACAGGCTCTATTTGCCTACGTCAAACAGACCTAAAATCCCTCATTGCCTACTCCTCCGTAAGCCATATAGGCCTCGTAGCAGCAGGTGATCTGATCCAAACCTCCTCGAGCGCTTTCACAGGCGCCCTCATTCTAATAATCGCACACGGTGTTAACTTCTTCCGCCCTACTTCTCGCTTAGCTAACACGAACTACGAACGAACACACAGCCGAACTATGATCTTAGCCCGAGGCCTCCAAGTGGTTTTACCCCTAATAGCCGCATGATGGTTCATTCGCCAGCCTCAGCAAACCTTGCACTTCCCCCTCTCGCCAAACCTAATAGGAGAGCTAATAATTATTACCTCCCTACTCCACTGATCCTGATGAACAATTGCACTCACGGGAACTGGAACCCTAATTACTGCAGGCTATTCCCTATACATATTCCTCATAACACAACGAGGACCGCTACCAACACATATTATTTCCCTCGACCCAACACACTCCCGAGAACACCTACTCATAGCCCTTCATCTCCTGCCTCTTATTCTCCTAATTTCCAAGCCCGAACTAATTTGAGGTTGGACCGCCTGTAGATATAGTTTAACAAAAATATTAGATTGTGATTCTAAAGACAGAGGTTAAAACCCCCTTATCCACCGAGAGAGGTTGACAACAACAAAGACTGCTAATCTTTGCCTCTTGGGTTAAACTCCCAAGCTCACTCGCCCTGCTTCTAAAGGATAACAGCTCATCCGTTGGTCTTAGGAACCAAAAACTCTTGGTGCAAATCCAAGTAGCAGCTATGCACCTCACCTCAACCATAATAGCTACCAGCCTAATCATCATTTTTTTTCTACTCGCATTTCCCGTCCTCACCTCCTTCTCCCCCCACCCTCTTCCCTCCAACTGGGCACTTACCCAGGTCAAAACGGCAGTAAAATGAGCCTTCTTTATCAGCATTCTTCCTCTTTGCCTCTTCCTCAACGAAGGCGCAGAAACAGTTGTTACCAGTTGAACTTGAATAAATACCCACACCTTCGATGTAAACATTAGCCTCAAATTCGATATTTACTCAATTATCTTCACCCCCGTCGCCCTCTATGTCACCTGGTCCATCCTAGAATTTGCCTCCTGATATATACACGCCGACCCAAACATAAATCGCTTTTTTAAATACCTGCTAATCTTCCTCATCGCCATGATCATTCTCGTCACCGCAAATAATATATTTCAACTATTCATCGGGTGAGAAGGTGTTGGAATTATGTCCTTTCTCCTCATCGGCTGATGATACGGCCGTACAGACGCAAACACCGCCGCCCTCCAAGCAGTAATCTATAACCGAGTAGGAGACATCGGCCTGATTTTTGCTATAGCTTGAATCGCAACTTCCCTCAACTCTTGAGAAATACAACAAATATTTACTTTGTCCAAAGACTTTGATGTAACTTACCCCCTTGTTGGCCTCATCATTGCTGCCACCGGTAAGTCCGCTCAATTCGGCATTCACCCCTGGCTCCCGTATGCCATAGAAGGTCCTACACCGGTGTGTGCCCTACTGCATTCAAGTACCATAGTAGTAGCAGGCATTTTCCTCCTTATCTGTATGAGCCCCATGATAGAAAACAACCAAACCGCCCTAACTATTTGCCTCTGCTTAGGAGCCCTCACCACCCTTTTTACCGCCACCTGTGCTCTTACCCAAAATGAGATCAAAAAAATCATTGCCTTCTCAACATCAAGTCAATTAGGCCTAATAATAGTAACAATTGGACTCAACCAACCACAACTTGCCTTCCTCCACATCTGCACCCACGCATTCTTTAAAGCTATACTCTTCCTCTGCTCAGGGTCCATTATTCACAGTCTAAACGATGAACAAGACATCCGAAAAATAGGGGGCATGCACCGTCTAACCCCCTTCACATCCTCCTGCTTAACCATCGGAAGTTTAGCCCTCACAGGTACTCCCTTCTTAGCAGGATTTTTCTCAAAAGATGCTATTATTGAAGCCCTAAACACATCTTACCTAAACGCCTGAGCCCTCTTCCTCACCCTCCTGGCCACCTCTTTCACCGCCATCTATAGTCTTCGAGTAATCTTCTTTGTCTCAATAGGCCACCCCCGCTTCAACCCACTTCCCCCCATCAACGAAAACAATCCAACAGTTATTAATCCCATCAAACGACTAGCCTGAGGAAGCATTATCGCCGGCCTTCTAATCACCTCCAATATCACACCCCTAAAAACACCAGTTATATCAATACCCCTTCTTATCAAAACTGCCGCCCTTGCGGTAACTATTATTGGCCTTCTTACCGCACTAGAACTCGCCTCACTAACCAACAAACAATACAAACCAACTCCAAAACTTTCTCCCCACCATTTCTCTAATATACTAGGATTCTTCCCAATAGTTATTCATCGCCTCACCCCAAAACTAAATCTAGTTTTAGGACAAACCATTGCTTCCCAAACAATCGACCAGACATGACTAGAAAAAATTGGTCCAAAAGCAACCACCTCCCTCAACCTCCCTCTAATTACAACAACCAACAATATCCAACAAGGTATAATCAAAACCTACCTTATCCCTCTTCTTCTTCACCTTCGGCCTAGCTTCTTCGTATTTAGTACTCTACTTAAACAGTTGGAAGAGCCCCTCGACCTAACCACCGTGTTAACTCCAATACCACAAACAACGTCAACAACAATACTCACGCCCCCAACACCAAAACACCTCCACCTGCCGAATACATCAAAGCCACCCCTCCAACATCCCCACGAAAAACAGAAAACTCAGCAAATTCATCAGCAGACACTCAAGCCCCCTCATATCACCCACCTCAAAACAACCCTGCCGCCGCACATACCCCCACCAAATAAGCCACCATCACCCCTAAAACAGGCCAACTACCTCAACCCTCCGGGTAAGGCTCAGCAGCTAACGCTGCCGAATATGCAAACACAACCAACATTCCTCCCAAATAAATTAAAAACAAAACCAAAGATAAAAAAGACCCCCCATGCCCCACCAACACCCCACATCCTATTCCTGCTACCACAACCAGTCCCAACGCCGCAAAATACGGCGAAGGATTAGAACGAACCGCCGCAAGACCTAGTACCAACCCAAACAAGAATATAAACATAACATAAACCATAGTTTCCGCCAGGACTTTAACCAGGACTAATGACTTGAAAAACCACCGTTGTTATTCAACTACAAAAACAATAATGGCCAACCTCCGAAAAACCCACCCACTTCTAAAAATTGCAAACGACGCACTAGTTGACCTCCCAGCCCCCTCAAACATTTCCGTTTGATGAAACTTTGGATCTCTCCTAGGCCTCTGTCTAGCCACCCAAATCCTGACAGGCCTTTTTCTAGCCATACACTATACCTCCGACATCGCCACAGCCTTCTCCTCCGTCGCCCACATTTGTCGAGACGTGAACTACGGCTGACTCATTCGAAACATACATGCCAACGGCGCATCTTTCTTCTTCATTTGCATTTATCTCCACATTGGACGAGGCCTGTATTACGGCTCTTACCTGTACAAAGAAACCTGAAACATTGGAGTCATCCTCCTCCTCCTAACTATAATAACAGCCTTTGTAGGTTACGTCCTCCCATGAGGACAAATATCATTTTGAGGTGCTACCGTCATTACCAACCTTCTCTCCGCAGTTCCTTACATTGGCAATTCCTTAGTCCAATGAATCTGAGGGGGATTCTCCGTAGACAATGCTACTCTCACTCGCTTTTTCGCCTTCCACTTCCTCCTTCCCTTCATTATTGCAGCCGCAACAATAGTCCACCTAATCTTTCTCCACGAAACTGGGTCTAACAACCCCACAGGCCTAAATTCAGACGCCGACAAAATCTCATTTCACCCCTACTTTTCCTACAAAGACTTATTAGGCTTCGCAATTCTTTTAATTGCCCTTATTTCTTTAGCCCTCTTCTCCCCCAACCTGCTCGGCGATCCTGACAACTTCACCCCCGCAAACCCTCTAGTCACTCCTCCCCACATCAAACCCGAATGATACTTCTTATTTGCCTACGCCATCCTACGCTCAATCCCCAACAAACTTGGTGGGGTCCTCGCCCTCTTATTTTCAATCCTTATCTTAATAGTTGTCCCCATTCTTCACACCTCCAAACAACGAGGCCTAACTTTCCGCCCTATCACTCAATTCTTATTCTGACTTTTAGTTGCAGACGTCGCCATCCTCACTTGAATTGGAGGCATGCCCGTTGAACACCCCTTCGTCATTATTGGCCAAATTGCATCTTTCCTCTACTTCTTCCTCTTTCTTGTTCTCGCCCCCATTACCGGCTGACTAGAAAACAAAATCCTTGAATGATACTGCACTAGTAGCTCAGCACCAGAGCGCCGGTCTTGTAAACCGGACGTCGAAGGTTAAAGTCCTTCCTACTGCTTCAAAGAAAAGGGATTTTAACCCTTACCCCTAACTCCCAAAGCTAGGATTCTAATTTAAACTATTCTTTGCCGAGCTCTGCCTTATGTAAAATGCAATACATATATGTATTATCACCATTATTTTATATCAAACATATCCTATATATAAATACATACAACTTTTAGAAAACATACATTGTTTTCCCACATATTTGTCATCAACATTTACAACTAAGAAAAACATAAACCAATAAATGAAATCTTCCAAAAACATCTCAAAACCACTGAACGATAGTTTAAGACCGAACACAACTCTCATAAGTTAAGATATACCAAGTACCCAACATTCTATTAACTCTCGAATTATTTAATGTAGTAAGAGCCCACCATCAGTTGATTCCTTAATGTCAACGGTTCTTGAAGGTCAAGGACAGTACTTGTGGGGGTTTCACTACTTGAATTATTCCTGGCATCTGGTTCCTATTTCAGGTCCAATAATTGTTATAATTCCCCATTCTTTCATTGACGCTTGCATAAGTTAATGGTGTTAATACATACTCCTCGTTACCCACCATGCCGGGCGTTCTTTCCAGGGTGTGGGGGGTTCTCTTTTTTTTTTTCCTTTCACTTGACATTTCAGAGTGCATACAGAAACGACAGACAAGGTTGAACATTTTCCTTGCTTGAACGGAAATAGTATGAATGGTGATAAGATATTAATAGAAGAATTACATAACTGATATCAAGAGCATAAAGTTTAATCAAATTTTTAATTTTCTCCTAATTTTTCTATCAACCTTCGGTTTCTGCGCGTAAACCCCCCCTACCCCCCCAAAACTCTAAGATCTCTAATACTTCCTGCAAACCCCCCGGAAACAGGAAAAGCTCTAGAAGTGACTTTTAGCGCTTTAATATGTGCATAAAATATTACGTAATGTGTGTATATGTAGTACTATTAGTGCACGAGTCATGTATCCAATGTGTGTATATTATACTATTATAATATTGCACAT